CGCTTACCTAAGGTAAGCGTCAGCAGACCTATAACCTTAATTGATCAAAGATCTTCCCGTTCAGTTGCTGAAAGATAGATGCTGATAACGTTTCCAAATGAGAAAAAACGACTCTTATAATAGAACTTTCTGTTGATTTTTTAAACGATTTTCTTCTTATTGGAAATATTATGTTTGTTTTTTGGTCTTTTATCTTTATCGATTTGTACCTCTTTTGACTTTCATTTATTTTGTTATTTTCAAAAAATTTCTGACTTTCTTTATTTGACATAATCCCTGTCGCGTATTGCGCGGATGATTCTCTCGATCTCGAATTGAGTGAGCCCCCCCCGGGGGGACGCTCGGGGGAACTTGTCCCCCGATCTCTTGCGGAAAACGAGGCGGCCTTATCCTTATACAGGCAATGGTTGCCCCTGGCGGCTCAGGAACCGGCTCCAGCCGGGGCGGCTCATACCGCTCACCCGCTTCCCGCTGGGGGGGCCAATCCCGACTTGGCGTGACTTTGGGCCGCCGAGGCTGCTACCGGAGATAGCCCAAAATAGGGGGAGTACTCCGGATATCATGGAAGAGATTTTGAGTACTCCGCCCAGTAGGAGCGAGAATCGAAGAATCAAAATTGGACCTAATCCAACAGATTGAGAATGCAGTCAAAGAGATATACGAGGGGGCAGTCATCAAATCAACTATGTCGATTTTAGTCTAATGACTAAATGGATCATTGATGATCAAGACGACGAGCGCCCCCCAACTCTCCGCTATATCCTAAAGCAGCTCCGTAGTAAGGGAGAGGGAAGCACGTACTATCAAAGCATGCTTAAGGCATGGATGAAAAGAAACTATCCCTAGTTTCTGTCGTCTTTGCCGAGCCTTATTTTCTTTTCTATGGACGTGTTTTGCTGGATAAGATAAGGAGGACCGCCCTTCGACGCTTCTTTCGCTGTATACCCCCTCCATCCTTCGGAGGTGGAAGAAAGGGTACTCATTATATTACGGGCCCCAGAACGCAAAAAAGGTGGGGGAGAAGCAAGCCGAACCTCTGATCGACCTGGACACATAAATCATTCTCGGCGTCGAGAGAGATTTGAGATTCCGTAAGTAACTCAGTGAGTGCTTTCTAAGGGCTTGGAAGAAGAAAATGAAATACGAACAACCGCGCTGGTCGTAATAGATCGACTTGAATGCTAGTTCTTGCTCCAGCATGAAAGTTCCATTTCAGGGAAGGACGACGTACCATGATACTTTCTGTTTCGTCGAGCCCTGCTTTGGTCTCTGGTTTGATGGTTGCACGTGCTAAAAATCCGGTACATCCCGTTTCGTTTCCCATCCCAGTCTTTCGCGACACTTCAGGTTTACTTCTTTTGTTAGGTCTTGACTTCTCCGCTATGATCTCCCCAGTAGTTCATATAGGAGCTATTGCCGCTTCATTCCTATTCGTGGTTATGATGTTCAATATTCAAATAGCGGAGACTCACGAAGAAGTATTGCGCTATTTACCAGTGAGTGGTATTATTGGACTGATCCTTTGGTGGGAAATGTTCTTCATTTTAGATAATGAAACCATTCCATTACTACCAACCCACAGAAATACGACCTCTCTGAGATATACGGTTCATGCCGGAAAGGTACGAAGTTGGACTAATTTGGAAACATTGGGCAATTTACTTTATACCTACTATTCCGTCCGGTTTTTGGTTCCTAGTCCTATTTTATTAGTAGCCATGATTGGGGCTATAGTACTGACTATGCATAGGACTACTAAGGTGAAAAGACAGGATGTATTCCGACGAAATGCTATTGATTCTAGGAGGACTATAATGAGGAGGACGACAGACCAAATCTCGGATTCTCACGCCTCCCGGTCGGCCGTGTTTGCGACCAGGGGAGGGGCTCCCGGTGGGAATGGGAGAGCCTTCGCTAGCGCTTTGGATGAGCACAAGCTCACCCTGCCTGCACTATTCATTAATTGAAGGAGACTTTTGAAATGATTGACCGCTGAACTGAGATGACAGGTGCGGCTCAGAGAAGAGGAGCATGACATATGATGCTGTAGCTGTAGCAGCAGCCGTAGCAAGGCCCACTAGAACTATCAGATCATTTTAGCGAGCACTGAGGGCATGCCTCTAACGAGAGCTGTATTCAGAGTTGCTGGACCTATGGTGAGAGGCTAGAGCAGACCTCTCTACTAGTGTAGGGCTTGCAATCGGTCTTGTCGCTCGTTCATGTAATTCTGCTGGTCTAGGAGTGGCTCCCCTGCTTCGGGAGTCGCCTCCCCAAAATACGACGGCCTGATCAAGAGAGCCAGAAGCCGGGGCCGCCCGCCGGAGCTTCTTTCTATTGACTCTGTTTGTTTCCGGGGGGGCGTCGGCTTGAACAACTCCCATTGAGGCTGAGTAAAGAACTGAAGCTAGCAGCTCCCTCGAGTTCACCGGTGAGGCCCGAGGCCAAAGAATCAATGGAATTGACTTCGTCGTTGCGAAACGAGTCAAGAAGGAAGGACTAG